CCTCGTATTATTTCTATTCGACCTATTTTTTTTTTAATATTTACTTTTTAATAGAAATATCGATTTATAATGAATATCAATTTATTCGTATATTTATTTTAGTTCTTATATTTATTTGACTCTTTATATTATCGAATCTAATTATTCTATGTATAATTAATTAGAAATAGAATTGGAATAATATTTCAAAGATTTTATGAAATGGTGATTCGAATGAATGATTCATGAATATAAATATGAATCAAAACAAAAGATTCTATGGAATCATGAAAGAGGGATCTTTCCCTCAGATTTAGTCATACCATTAGATTGACAATTTCAAAAAGCTGTTCATACTATGAACATAGTATGAGGGCGGTCGGGTAAGTATGCCCCCATCGTCTAGTGGTTCAGGACATCTCTCTTTCAAGGAGGCAACGGGGATTCGACTTCCCCTGGGGGTAGGGTACTACGCAAGGAAGTTGATCATGGATTATCAATATGCCTGGAATTGATTCTTCCTGGGTCGATGCCCGAGCGGTTAATGGGGACGGACTGTAAATTCGTTGGCAATATGTCTACGCTGGTTCAAATCCAGCTCGGCCCAATAATTCACCGATCCACCATGAAATGAATAACCCATTTGTTGTTCCCCAGAAAGGCCTAATCGGAATACGGAAGACTAAAGAAAAGTGAGATTTTCTGATATATTTTTACCGCTGTTCATTTGCTCTATTTATTTTTTTCCACAAATTCAGATCTTGTTTGCTAATGATCCATCTAGATTCATATAAGGATCCGGAGGTATAAAGTCTAAGGTAAAGAATAAAATAAAGAATAAAGAAAAAAACTCTTTTTTTTTTCATTGAAAGTGAAAGATTGATTTGATTATCAATCAATTTCTAAAAAACGAAAGGATTACTAACAATTTGCGAGACGCTCCCACTAAAGTGCATATCCATGTGGATATCAAATATATCATGCGGATTTATGTTACAATACGACTATTCTAATCTAAATAAAATAGAAAGGGTTTGAATGAAATCATAAGAATATGTATGATGTATACTTTATTTGCTTGGGATTGTAGTTCAATTGGTCAGAGCACCGCCCTGTCAAGGCGGAAGCTGCGGGTTCGAGCCCCGTCAGTCCCGACGGATCCAAATACAATAAAAAAAAATACATCAATTCATCTCTTCGTTTTCTTTGAAAGGGAGAACAAATAGCAGAATTTCATTCCCAGGGGGAATGCTCTCTTATTTTATTTATTTATTTTTTCCTTTCACATTTCTCATCAAAGAAATACGGGAATTCCCATTTATTCAACTAGTACCGATTGAAAGGCGAAAGGCATATGTAAATTAGTACAATTATTGGTAGAAGCATATTCAGGATTCCAAGAGATACCGTACGGAGTCCGTCTTTTTCGATTATTCCCGATCTGTGTAATGTAATAGAGTACTATATGTTTCAAGTAGGACATACAAAATAAAATTTAACATAGTAACCTTGATATAATACTTTTAAGATTAAAGGTATATCCCTTTCTATTTCTAACTACGATTTTGTGTAACCTCAATTACTAATTTCAATTAGTAATGCGAATTTGAAACAATTTATCTCATTCAACTTTCACACTGAATTTTTGATATATGTGCATCCTGTAATTAATCCAAGGAAATAGTATATTAATAATAGTATATTAATAAAATAAAAAGAAAGCTCAAAAAAGAAGGATCCCATCTCTCTTTCTCTCTTAGCGAGGGCTATCTCTCTTAGTGAGAGTGAGGGAATGAATAATCTTTTTTAAGTTTAAGGGTCCTGCCGAAGAAAGAACAGGGTTTTTAATGAATTTGATGGAATACTATATTTTTTATACCCCGGCTTTCCTTATTATATATTATACTTATACTTCTTTGTTTTCCAAGAAGATTAGATCATTAAAGATTAAAGGGAGGTTCGAACTTACCTTTTTACATTTTGCTTCTATTGTTTATTTTATTGGGTTTTTTAAAACCAATGTAAGTAAGTGTAAAGGAGGTCATATGATATCTCATCAGATGCTTAAGGGGGGCGTACTTTATAGAAACTGTAGTTTAAAGAAACTAAAGAGTGGAATAGAATGATAAATAACGTAAAAGAATTATTGATCGGATTCATAATCCGAATTGCAATTCGGTATGGATAAAGGATCTTCCTATGTTATACTATTTAATTCTCGACGATGAATCAATTAATTTGATAGCTCAGATATTGTTATTCATAATATTGATCTGATTCGATATCATCGAGATGTAATTCATACCATTGAATATTGCATTTACAGGCGAAAGGTTTATCAGCTCTATGGGATTAAATCCCGAGTTATTTCAAATTAAATAAAAATGAAACGATGAGATTATGGAAGTAAATATTCTCGCATTTATTGCTACTGCACTGTTCATTCTAGTTCCGACTGCTTTTTTACTTATAATATACGTAAAAACGGTCAGTCAAAATGATTAATTTGACTTAAACTTGACTGTTTCGTTCTTATCAATGATTGAAAATAAAAATTAAAAGTATTCCAATTTCATGTCTTAAATGAAACAAGCGGACTAGAATTATCAGTATGGTAGAAAGATTCATATATTTCTTTCTACCATACTTATTATATTATTGTAGTATATAAAGTTTTACTGTATAAAGATAGAGGTTTAATATAGATCAATCCACAATATCTATCTTCATAGATATCAATTACATATAGATATAAATTCCATACATCTATGTACATAGCGTACCAATTCTATTTCTTTGTTTTATCTATTTAATTTGTGTTGATTGCAATTATCAATATAAAAAAATAGAAGGGCAACTCTTACTCTTACGGTTCTAATTCCTAGAATTTATGATTCTTTTCAATATGAGAATCCTGGTATCCACCGAAAGAATCAAATCGATGAAGTAAAAAAAGTATAGGCGTATATTAATAAACGAGAATCACATAATTTTTTTTTAGCATTCCGAATAAATAATTGATTGAGCAGTTGACAGATGATCCGGGGGTTCGGTTCCATGGGGAACCTCCTTGGATTTCGAAAAGGATTAGTAAAGCACACTCGTTTTTATTTTTAACGCTTGAACCGTGATATGAAATGAGTTCAATAAAGCAAGCATAGCATAAATCGAATTTCTAAAATAATACAACAAATAATAAAGCAAGCGGTAACGCGCAATATGTGACTTGCCCAAGGCAATATTTTATTATGTGGAGTATTTCGTTGGACAACCACTATGTCTATGTTGTTTCCCATAGAGAGTCTGTATCCACTTAATAACATAACCATTTTCTCTTTGAACAGTAAAAATAAAAAAAAAAGAGGTGGAAACCAAAAACAAATAAAAAAAGTAAAATAAAAAGGGCTTTGCAGAACGATCTATAAAACAATTGATATGGGTTGAGTTTGATTCCTCAACTCAATTAGTAGTACCTCTAGAGTCCACTTCTACCCCATACTACGAGTGAAAGAGAAAATGTAAAGACTACCATTAAAGCAGCCCAAGCGAGACTTACTATATCCATGTGAATTATATCCCCTATCTCCATAAATAGGAAGGAATTATTCCATTACCCTTCCCTAATCATTATTATGTTCACTAATCACTAATAATAGTGGAATCGCTGGCGCGGAGTCAAAAGTGAAGTGGATTATGACCCAACACCATTGATGAAACAATTCACTAAACTCACAATTCTAACCGGTTTTTATATTATATTATATGATTTAGATCGGAAAACGGTAAGAACAAGCAAAATACGTGGATACGCCTTTAGAAGTTTCAGGGGAATGTTACTAACATGTAGGAATAATAATACCTAGTCTTTCTTTTGTTGACCTTCATTTCATTATCATTAAGTAAAAAGTATAAAAAAATAGAGTCAAGATAGATCACTATCTATCACATATCCCTATTTCTCATTTTATCCAATCCTTACGTTACGTCTCTCGCTTGTCTCTGCGAAATAATGGGACGATAGTCTATTACATTATTGACTGGGGTAGGGGTTACAGAAAAGAAAGAATTTCTTCTTGTACTTTCTTTATAACTTTATAAAAGAATAATAAGTAAAAATAATATAATATATAAGTAAAAGTCGATTATCTATTCAATTCTATCATATTAAATTGATTGCCGGAGCACTTAGAGAATTTCATGAGTCTGTATACAAACATACAAACAAAGTATCTTTCGACTTTTCCGCAACGAATAATTCCATTCCCCGTTCGTCTATCCAAATAAATTCAAGATTCAATTAATAAGCATTAGTAATAGAAGAGTTGTCATATCAAGATTTAACGATCCCTTTTCAATATTCACTAATATAATCTTTCCGCAAGGATTTACATCATTTTACATTTTAGAGAACAGAACCGCCGGAGATGCTTATAGAATCAAGCAAGTATCAAGAGGACTCTCCCCCCCTTACTTCTGCTGGAAAAGTTTGTTAAGTTATATCAGCAAAATATAATAAGGTACGCCGATTTTTTTTGTTGATTAGGCGACACCCAGATTTGAACTGGGGAAAAAGGATTTGCAGTCCCCCGCCTTACCGCTCGGCCATGTCGCCAAAACGGTACAAAAAAATATATGAAAATATTCCACTTTTTTTTTCGGGGGGGGGGGTATTCGTTTTTGTACTTGTATCTGGAATCCTCTTTTATTTCATAATCCCCTTTCCTAAAAAAAATAAATACTTACCTTTCTCTTTGGATTGGATATATATCTTCGATTGTTTGTATAGTATCTTAAAACAAACACAATATTGAAAAAAAAAAACCTCCCCTTTTCCATTGAAAAACCAATTGTGTATTTTCAGTCACAAAGCAAAAATTCAGAACAAATTGGAACCATTAACTATTAAATGTGAATTCAAATTTAGGAATGATTCCCGAGTTTGAATAGAAAATTGTGTTTTACTAATGATATAAGAAAATCCAAACTGCTACGTAACTAATTAATCAATAAAGAAATCCTTC